TATTTAAAATAGAGTTTTATAAAAAACCAGTACACCTAGCCAACACGATCCATTTGCCTGGGTTATTTTTTGTGCTACAAAAAACAAGGCTTGATGGTTACTTTGAAGGTCACAAGAGACAAAGTCCCAGCAGTAGCGGTCACACTATTGAAGAGCCGAGTGTTATCCATCCATACCAGGCGTAAAAAGCGTTCGTTCTGAAAAGAAACAGATGCCAGGCCAACTGAACTCGTTTATGTTTATTATGTCTCAAGTGAGATCTCATCTACAATCATATCCATGTCCAACTAATATGAACTTCCTTTGGAATTTTGGTTTCTTAGTAGGAATTTCTTTTGTTGTCCAAATTGTAACAGGTTTATTACTAGCATCTAGATATACTAGTGAAATGTCACATGCCTTTGCTAGTGTACAACATATTATTAGAGAGGTGTCCTTTGGTTGGGAATTTAGATTCCTACATGCTACTGGAGCATCATGTGTATTCTTATGTCTATTCCTTCATATTCTTAGAGCTCTAGTAATCAGTAGTTATACTTATCTAAGTCTAACATGGATTACAGGATTAATTATCTATTTTATTTCTATTGCTACAGGATTCTTAGGTTATGTTCTACCATGGGGTCAAATGAGCTTCTGGGGAGCTACTGTAATTTGTAATCTACTATCACCTATTCCATACCTTGTAACATGGTTACTAGGAGGTTTCTATGTAGATAGTCCTACATTAAAAAGATTCTTTGTATTACACTTTGTATTACCATTTGTAGGCCTTGTGCTTGCTGTACTACATATTTTCTACTTACATCTAAATGGATCTAGTAATCCATTGGGTACAGAGACTGCTCTAAAAATACCTTTTTATCCTCATATGTTAAGTACAGATGGTAAAGGATTTAACTACTTAATCTTATTCCTATTAGCTCAATCATTCTTTGGTCTAATGGAACTATCACATCCAGATAACAGTATTCCTGTAAATAGATTTGTAACTCCATTACAAATTGTACCAGAGTGGTATTTCTTAGCATATTATGCTATTTTAAAAGTTATTCCAAGTAAAACTGGAGGTCTATTACTATTTGCTGGTAGTATTCTATTACTATTACTTCTAAGTGAGGTTCGTTCACTTACTAGTGTAATAAACTTACGTCAACAATTCTCTTCAAGGAATTGTGCAACATCTTGGACTATTATTTATATCTATTCATTTATTGCTCTTATTATTGTTGGAGCTCAATTACCTCAAGAAGTATTTATCTCATATGGTAGATTCTTTACCGTAATCTATCTTTTAAGTACATTTAGTTTATTTAGACTGTAATTAGTTATTACAAAAAATTTCAACAATTATATATGAATTTTAGTATTCTAACTGCTGCAAACCATAAAGAATTAGGTATTTACTATGTATGGTTTGCCTTTCTTTTCTCAATTGTAGGTACATTACTATCAGTATTAATTAGACTTGAACTAAGTTCCTCTGGATTACGTGTTGTAGCATTAGAAAATCAAAATTTCTACAATTTAGCATTCACACTACATGGTGCTATTATGATTTTCTTTGTAGTTATGCCAGGTCTATATGGTGGATATGGTAACTATTTCTTACCAATTTATCTAGGAGCATCTGAGGTAGCTTTCCCTAGAGTAAATTGTGTTTCATTATTACTAGTTCCAATTGCATGGGTTATAGTAAGTACTTCACTAATTTCTGAATTTGGTTCAGGTGTTGGTTGGACACTATACCCTCCATTAAGTACATCTTTAATGTCATTATCTCCAACCTCAGTAGATTTAATTGTATTTGGTTTAGCTTTATCTGGTATTTCTAGCTTCTTATCTTCTATTAATTTCTTAACTACAATTGCTGTATTAGGTGTTACTAATGGTTCAAAACCATGGTGTCTATTTACTTGGGCTATTGTATTTACAGCTATTATGCTACTTGGAACACTTCCAATTCTTACAGGTGGATTACTAATGCTGGTATTAGACTTACATCTAAATACTCAATTCTACGATGCCTCTTTTAATGGTGATCCAGTACTATATCAACATCTATTCTGGTTCTTCGGACATCCAGAAGTATATATTATTATTTTACCTGCCTTTGGTGTTATTTCTCAAACATTATCTACTACAGCAGGTAAATTAGTATTCGGAGGTCCTTCTATGATCCTAGCTATGGGATGTATTACTGTACTAGGATCATTAGTATGGGCACATCATATGATGACAGTAGGTCTAGAAACAGATACTAGAGCATACTTCTCTGCTATTACAATGATGATTGCAATTCCTACAGGTACCAAAATTTTCAACTGGTTAAGTACTTTTATGGGTAATCCATTTAGTACAATTTCATTAGATATCTGGTATGCTCTAAGTTTTATTTTCTTATTTACCCTTGGAGGTACTACTGGTGTAGTATTAGGTAATTCTGCTGTTGATGTTGCTCTACACGATACTTATTATGTAATTGCTCACTTCCATTTCGTACTATCTCTTGGTGCAGTTATTGGATTAATCTGTGGATATTTCTACTTCCAAGATTCAATGTTTGGTTATACAGCTAATGTCTTTACTAGAAATACATCAGATTCTCCATACTTAAGAGTATGGTCTATCGTATTCTTATTTAGTATTTTACTAACATTCTTACCAATGCACTTATTAGGTTTTAATGTTATGCCACGTAGAATTCCTGATTATCCTGATTATGTAACTTATCTGAACACAATGTGTTCTATCGGTTCTATTAGTACTGTATTTATCCTATATTCCCTAATTTTATAAAAAAAGAGTTGACCGTGAAATCCATACAAAGATAAAACGGGAGATAGATAAAACATGTTACTCTATCGGTAAAAAGGTACGCCGGGGATAACAGGTCGTAGAATTTCAGGAGCTCTGATCCTTGAATTCTATTAACACCTCCATGTCGGCTCATCACACCCTTGTACTTGAAGAAGGTTCAATTAGGAACGAGAGTTCACCGTGATATGTGATACGTGAGCTGGGTTAAGAACGTCTTGAGGCAGTTTGTTCCCTATCTGCCATTTTAAAAACTAATTGGTTGTATAATTCAACTACGAAGTATCATGTGAAGTTTCATGTTCGCCTTATTTAAATAAAAAAAAGGATCAAATCTTCCTTGAGCGACTCGTTAGGCAAATAAAAAATATTGAGCTATAACGCTATCTTTTTTAAATAAAAACTCAATGCCTTCGATTTTAACGGTTTGCTCCTGAAAAAAGAAATTTTGGTTTCTCTCAAGTTTGTGGTGACAGACCATAAAGAGATTTGGAAAAGTCCTCAATAAAAAAGATACGTTAAAAAAACACAGTCGGTGCGAAGTCGAAACAAGGTAGTTGATGGTGAACCAGTGGCTGAACAAAAAACGAGTCTTGTTTCAAATAGAGGTATTTTCATGGCTAGAGTACGTAAGGAAAAGGAAAGGTTAACCGCTGTCAAAAACAAAAACTAATTACATACACCCCTGAAAATTTGGAACAGATGGATATAATTTGGTAGTGGAACATTTGAAATAAAAAATGGCAGCTGGAAGACGGAATCGTTACTAAGCGCCAGGTAGTCCTGGACACTGAATCCATGCGCGTGCCTAATAAATAATAGAACGGTCCCTGGCTGAATTTTATGATCCCAGGCTGGTTCAAAAAGTCAAACATTAGCCAAAAACTGGCGAGAAGGGAAGTGTGTTTCTTAGACAAAAAATAAGGGAAGTTTAGCCGGGAAGTTAGCGTCTAAAAAATATGATATCATTATCGCACAAGCACTCAGCAAGTTAAGAGAATGTATTGACGTGTTAAAAAATTTATTTTTTAGGGTGCCGGGCAGATGTCATAAACTATACCTCCTCATCAAAGTTAGCAGTGTCTTACGTTTGAATCCAACAGACGCTTTCCGTTTTTTAACTACACTACGAAATGCCAAACTATTCAAACAATTATTACTTTCTTATTAATGGAAGCGCTGGTACCTGGGTATCCAATCCAGTGCTCCTCATTCGGCATAGAGACTCAGCCTCAGTCCAACTTTGTACTGTTTTTTACCAAAGAGGACTCCAGAAGTTAAACTGTAGAGTCGAGATGGAAACAACCGGAAAGGTTACTGCATGTCCTAAAAAATTAATATATCTTATTGATTTTTTGTAAAATTCTCTTCTGAATAGATTTCATAGAAAACCTAAAATCATCATGTATGATTGACATTTAACCACTAATTACGAATCATCCAAGAATTGTTTAACATTCTCAGGTCCGGTCCGATTTTACAATCTTCCAGTTATATAAATTAGATCACATGTCTTCTAGTGCTTTGAGATTTGACTCAATTTTTTATAAAAAATTAGTATCAAATTGCTCATATTTAAGAATATTTACTAAAATTTCCTTCTTATATGCAACTACATTAAGATACTTCACTGTTGGTTTCTTATTCTCTCCATTCTTATTCACTGTATTCTTACTATTTAATTTTACTTTTAGAGAAGTTGGTACAACCTCAGCTTCTATGGTATCTTCAATTTGCTTAGGTGTAATTAGTACAGAGTTACTACTATTCGTTAGCTTCTTCTGGGGTGCATACACCAGTATTTTATCACCTAATTATATTACTGATACAACTTTAATCAGTCCTACAGAAGGTCTAGTTAGTATCTCTAGTAGAGGACTTATTGTAACTATTACATTCCTTCTATCAACTGCTAGTGTTCTTCTAGGTTATGGTGTTCTAACCTCAGAAAAAGCCATTACATTAAATATTCAAAGAGGTTTTCTTGCTTTAGTAATTATTGCTCTATGCTTTACTAGCATCCAAGTTTGTGAATATCTAGGACTGTCTGTATCTATTAATGATGGATCATTAGGTACATATCTACTATGGATTACTGGTCTACACTTCTCACATGTATTAGTTGGTGCTATTCTACTATTCTTTACTTTCTGGAGAGGTAGCTTACAATATAACGCACATACTCAAATTAGAACATATAATGCTTCTAGTATTATGGTATTACCTCAACTAGAATCATACACATTACTATACTGGCATTTTGTAGAAGCTATCTGGTTAGTAATTCACTTCACTTTCTATACACTATAAATAAGAGGGATCTCGTAAACATGCGAACTCACTTGAACTATAAAACATAATTAACTTTTTAAAATAAAAATCCTTCATATTGACTATGCTGACTTTAGTAACGGAAATTGAATAGATTCAGCTATCCATGGTGATAAGATTCGTAAATACCGGTCAATTCAAAAAATAACTGTGATGTAATAGAGCATAGGATAATGCAAAGTATCCCTGACTGGATTATGCAAAAACTAATTTTTATGAGAACAGCTTCCAAGCATACATTTGTTGATGTAATAGTAGAATTCATTTTTTTTATTGCCTGTCAAGTTCCTTTAATGTAGTTATCTCACAGCTTCTATTGGTCCAGATAAGCGATCTCATGTATGGTTAAAAAGTTTTTATTGACACCAGGCATGCAATACCAAAAAGTTTTTATTAAATTCTTTTTTATGCATGGTAAGGTTTAGCGTGTACTTTCGAATGAAACTTTGTGCTCCACCGTTAGTCTCTTACCTCCAACATTCCTCTTACATAATACTGTACGGACCATTACAACCTCCAGGCAAAGAATTTTCCACGATTCATAGAGACAACTAGTGGCATCTCTCACGATTTCCAGATGGTGAGTTACAAAGACGATTCTCTCCACACTTATTTTTTGTTTATAAGGGAAGTAAAGGTGCTCAGGGTCTTACCGTCGGGCCATAGGGTTCCTCATATTCAAGGAGTTTTCTATTTAAAAAAGTCTTACATTAGAGACATTAGGAAAGTCGTTACACCATTCATGCAGGACGGAATTTACCCGACAAGGAATTTTGCTACCTTTGGACCGTCAGATTACAGCCGCCGTTTACCCTAGTTTTTATATCATGTTGAGTTATCTCTTTCAAGATTATCTATTTCATTTCTATCCTCACGGGAACCTTTCCACGCTCTACCAATATTCGTTATAATGTTTTATCTCGCGTGACGAGCGGTGTGTTTAAGGCAAGTAAAGATGCGCCCATATTTTTTGGCGTTTAGAGCATCCTCATATAGATAGTTTCTTTCTGAAACAATAACCTATGGTTATACTACCAAAGCATCCATCTACAGCTGCGGAAACTGTCATTTTGTC